AAATAGACATTAATCCTAATAAAACAAATAATATTAAAAAACTCGAATCGCCAAAAAAAATTTTCCAAATATTAAAAAGAAGAAATACTCGAGTAATATGGAAATTCCATTATTTTCTCAAATTATTCATTCAAAGATTATACATCGATCTATTTTTATCTATCATTAATATTCCTAGAATTACTACACAACTCTTTCTTGAATCAACAAACAAATTGATTGAGAAATTCATCTCCAATAATGAAATAAATCAAGAAAAAATTACTAATAAAAAAAAAATTCACTTTATCTTTATTTCGACTATAAAAAAGTCACTTTATAATATTAGTAAGAAAAATTCACATATTTTTGGTGATTTATCCTACTTGTCACAAGCATATGTATTTTACAAATTATCACAAACCCAAGTTATTAATTTGTCTAAATTTAGATCTGTTCTTCAATATAACACAACGTCTTGTTTCCTTAAGACTAAAATAAAGGACTATTTTAAAACACTAGGAATATTTCATTCGGAATTAAAACATAAGAAACTTCAGAGTTATAGAATCAATCAATGGAAAAACTGGTTAAGATGGCATTATCAATACGATTTATCTCAGATTAGATGGTCTAGATTAATGCCAAAAAAATGGCGAACTAGGGTTAATCAAAGTTGTATGGCTCAAAATAAAAATCGAAACTTAAACAAATGGAATTCATATGAAAAAGACCAATTAATTCATTACAAAAAAGAAAATGATTCGGAACTCTATTCATTATCAAACCAAAAAGATAATTTTAAAAAATGTTATAGATATGGTCTTTTAGCATATAAATCAATTAATTATGAAAATAAAAGTGACTCATTTTTTTCTAGATTACCCTTTCAAGTAAAGAAGAACTTAGAAATTTCGTATAATTCCAACACGTCCAAACACAACTTTGTTGATATGCCCGGCAATCTTCATATCAATAATTATCTAAGAAAGGTCAATATTCTAGATATAGAAAGAAATCTCGATAGAAAATATTTTGATTGGAAAATTATCCATTTTTCTCTTAGACAAAAAGGAGATATTGAAGCCTGGGTTAAGATCGATACCAACAGTAATCCAAATACTAAAATTGGTATTAATAATTATCAAATAATTGATAAAATTGAGAAAAAAGGGGTTTTTTATCTTACAACTCATCAAAATCCAGAAAAAACTCCAAAAAATTCGAAAAAAGTATTTTTTGATTGGATGGGAATGAATGAAAAAATATTTAATCGTCCCATATTGAATCTGGAATTTTGGTTCTTCCCAGAATTTGTACTACTTTATAATGTCTATAAAATAAAACCGTGGATTATACCAAGCAAATTCCTTCTTTTTAATTTGAATACAAATGAAAATGTTATTCAAAACCAAAAACAAAACTTTTTTCTACCATCAAATAAAAAAATAAAGAATCGAAGTCAAGAAACAAAAGAACCCCCAAGTCAAAGAGAGCGTGGATCAGATATCGAAAACAAAGGAAATCTGAGCCCTGTTTTTTCAAAACATCAAACCGATCTTGAAAAAGATTACGTGGAATCAGACACAAAAAAGGGTAAAAATAAAAAACAATACAAAAGCAACACGGAAGCAGAACTAGATTTGTTCTTGAAACGTTATTTGCTTTTTCAATTAAGATGGAACGATGCTTTGAATCAAAGAATGCTCGAAAATATCAAGGTATATTGTCTCCTTCTTCGACTGATAAATCCAACCAAAATTACTATATCGTCAATTCAAAGGAGAGAAATGAGTTTGGATATAATGCTGATTCAAGCAAATTTACCTCTTACAGACTTGATGAAGAAGGGGGTATTGATTATCGAACCTATTCGGTTGTCTGTAAAACATAATGGACAATTTATTATGTATCAAACCATAGGTATTTCATTGGTTCATAAAAGTAAACACCAAACTAATCAAAGATACCGAGAACAAAGATATGTTGATAAAAAGAATTTTGACGAATTCATTCTGCAACCTCAAAATCAAAGAATAAATACAGAAAAAACTCATTTTGATTTGCTTGTTCCTGAAAATATTTTATGGTCTAGACGTCGTAGAGAATTGAGAATTCGAAGTTTTTTTAATTCTTTGAATTGGAATGTCGTCGATAGAAATTCAATATTTTGCAACGAAACCAATGTAAAAAACTGGAGTCAATTTTTGGGTGAACGGAAACCCCTTTATAAAGATAAAAATGAATTAATTAAATTTAAGTTCTTTCTTTGGCCTAATTATCGATTAGAAGATTTAGCTTGTATGAATCGTTATTGGTTTGATACCAACAATGGTAGCCGGTTCAGTATCTTAAGGATACATATGTATCCACGATTGAAAATTAATTGATAGTACTATATACCCTGTCTCGTATAGAGTATCTGAAAGCAAACAAATGCAAACATGCCTTGTTTTACATCTCATTCGAATCTAATTCGAGTAGACAATACTAAATCAATAAAATAAGGTATTGATTAGATCTAGAAATGAATCAACAGAATCTTCTTCATTTTAGGATTTTAGGTTTCAATTATTCGCTTTTGTGACTGAAAAAAACGTACCTACTACCTTTTTGGATTCCTATCTGAATCAAATTTGAAATTTGATTAATTTATTGGAATTGCTAAAATTAGAGGTTTATAAAGAAATTAAGTCTATATACCACGTTCAAATTACTGGCATTATTATTACTGATCAATAAAATTCGAACAAATCCATATCTGTAAAATAAAGAAAGGGGAAATTCATTTATGGTAAAAAATTCTGTCATTTCAGTTATTTTTCAAGAAGAAAAGAAAGGATCTGTTGAATTTCAAGTATTCAATTTCACCAATAAGATACGGAGACTTACTTCACATTTAGAATTGCACAAAAAAGACTATTTATCTCAGAGAGGTTTGAAGAAAATTTTGGGAAAACGTCAACGACTGCTAGCTTATTTGGCAAAAAAAAATAGAGTACGTTATAAAGAATTAATTAATCAGTTGGACATTCGAGAGACAAAAACTCGTTAATTTGATTAATTTGAAGAGTTATTTCATTTTCACTTATATGTTTCGATTAAATTTTGATGAACTTCTTTTCACTTTCAGTAATTCATGGAAGAATGAATCGTTAAAAAACTTATGACTGCACCAACTACAAGAAAAGACCTCATGATAGTCAATATGGGACCTCAGCACCCATCAATGCACGGTGTTCTTCGACTCATCGTTACTCTAGATGGTGAAGATGTTGTCGACTGCGAACCAATATTGGGTTATTTACATAGAGGGATGGAGAAAATTGCGGAAAACCGAACAATTATACAATATTTGCCTTATGTAACACGTTGGGATTATTTAGCTACTATGTTCACAGAAGCAATAACCATAAATGGACCCGAACAATTAGGCAATATTCAAGTACCTAAAAGGGCTAGCTATATCAGAGTCATTATGTTGGAGTTGAGTCGGATAGCTTCTCATTTGTTATGGCTCGGTCCTTTTATGGCGGATATTGGTGCACAGACCCCTTTCTTCTATATTTTTCGAGAAAGAGAATTGATATATGACCTATTCGAAGCTGCCACCGGTATGCGAATGATGCATAATTATTTTCGTATTGGAGGAGTGGCTGCCGATCTACCCTATGGCTGGATAGATAAATGTTTGGATTTTTGCGATTATTTTTTAACAGGGGTTGCTGAGTATCAAAAACTTATTACCCGGAATCCCATTTTTTTAGAACGAGTTGAAGGCGTAGGCATTATTGGGAGAGACGAGGCATTAAATTGGGGTTTATCGGGACCAATGCTACGAGCTTCCGGAATAGAATGGGATCTTCGTAAAGTTGATCATTATGAGTCTTACGACGAATTTGATTGGCAGGTTCAATGGCAACGAGAAGGGGATTCATTAGCTCGTTATTTAGTACGAATCGGTGAAATGACAGAATCCATAAAGATTATTCAACAGGCTCTGGAAGGAATTCCAGGAGGGCCTTACGAAAATTTAGAAATGCGACGTTTTGACAGATTAAAAGATCCTGAATGGAATGATTTTGAATATCGGTTTATTAGTAAAAAGCCTTCTCCAACTTTTGAATTGTCGAAACAAGAACTTTATGTGAGAGTTGAAGCCCCAAAAGGAGAATTGGGGATTTTTCTGATAGGAGATCAGAGCGTTTTTCCTTGGAGATGGAAAATTCGCCCACCGGGTTTTGTCAATTTGCAAATTCTTCCTCAGTTAGTTAAAAGAATGAAATTGGCTGATATTATGACAATACTAGGTAGCATAGATATCATTATGGGAGAAGTTGATCGTTGAAATGATAATTGATACAAGAGAAATAGAGACTATCAATTCTTTTTCCAAATTGGAATCCTTAAAAGAAGTCTATGGGATCATATGGATGCTTGTCCCTATTGTGACTCTTGTATTAGGAATCACAATAGGTGTACTAGTAATTGTTTGGTTAGAAAGAGAAATATCTGCAGGAATACAACAACGTATCGGACCTGAATATGCCGGCCCTTTAGGAATTCTGCAAGCTCTAGCAGATGGGACAAAACTACTTTTGAAAGAGAACCTTATTCCATCTACAGGAGATACTCGTTTATTCAGTATCGGACCATCCATAGCAGTAATATCTATCTTTCTAAGTTATTCAGTAATTCCTTTTGGTGATCACCTTGTTCTAGCCGATCTTAGTATTGGTGTTTTTTTTTGGATTGCCATTTCAAGTATTGCTCCCGTTGGACTTCTTATGTCGGGGTATGGATCAAATAATAAATATTCCTTTTTAGGTGGTCTACGGGCAGCTGCTCAATCAATTAGTTATGAAATACCATTAGCTCTATGTGTGTTATCAATATCTCTACGTGTGATTCGGTGAGACCTAAAATTTATCAAAATTCTTTTCTTTCTAGAAACAAGGATAAAAAGAAAAGATTTGATTGACTATATATATTTTTATTTTTCTTCAGCGTTTGAGTTGATGAACTAAACCAGATAGTTATATGAGTGAAAGAAAACGGCTTCTAAATTTGCAGTAAAAAAGTTGAGTCTCATTTCCTATGTACAAGAATCAAATGGTGAAAAAAGTAAACATAAGCAAGAGAGATTGTTTACCCCAAGATTCGTGAATTGTCATGATAGCTTGAAGCGGGTTCAAAAGACCAACTCTATGGAGTTTTTACTGTCTATTACCATAGATGGATTTCCACAACGGGAGGTTTTTGAAACAAAAAATGAGTGGATGGTTAGGAAGACCAAGATACACAAAGGATTAGTAATTGAGATTATGTAAGTTATCCAAGAGGATATTTCTGTACATAAAAGGAATTCAAATTGGGGCTTTACGTTCGTAGAAATGATCAAGAAGTACTCCCCATGATTCTGATCCAGAGTATGTTCCTATCCACTGAGTAAGTAACTAACTATCAAGAACGAAGTAATCTTTTACTTTGGTTAAAGGCCCTTTTTCTGAGAAAGGAGAATAGGAATGAAATAAAAAAATCGAAATAGAAAGAAAAGAATCTAATTGCAAAAGCAAAAAGGAGGGATGTCTTTTTTTTTTCTTCCTTTTTTCTTTTTTTGTTTTTATTCTTTCTTTCCTATAATTCAATTTTTATTTCTATTTAGAGAGATAAAATTTTTGTCATGATTCATGAACTAATGTACTCTCTAATTTTTTTCGTAATTGAAAATTCGAGGTTGAAATGTATATGTGATATTGCTATAAAGCACATTTTTTTATTTAATGATAAGGTTATTAACCAACAAAGAAAAATTAAAATTATTAAAAGATGAGATAAATTCAGAAGCACTTATTTATTAGTTTTAAATATAGCAGACAGAATTCCATTGGTCTAATTTGGGACCTTAGGATAGATTTTGACTCTATCTGACAAACATATCAAGATAAAGAATAGGAAAGGGCCCTTAGATTTATTTGTGACCTCTGAGGAGCCGTATGAGGTGAAAATCTCACGTACGGTTCTGTAATAGCGATGGGCACAGTGATGTTCTCATCGACTATGATTATCTAACAGTTCAAGTACGGTTGATATAGTGGAAGCGCAGTCAAAATATGGTTTTTGGGGGTGGAATTTGTGGCGTCAACCCATCGGGTTTATCGTTTTTCTAATTTCTTCTCTCGCCGAGTGTGAAAGATTACCTTTTGATTTACCAGAAGCAGAAGAAGAATTAGTAGCAGGGTATCAAACCGAATATTCAGGTATCAAATTTGGTTTATTTTACATTGCTTCATATCTGAATCTACTAGTTTCTTCATTATTTGTAACAGTTCTTTACTTGGGAGGTTGGAATCTTTCTATTCCGTACATATTTGTTCCTGAGCTATTTGGCATAAATAAAGGGGGTAAAGTCTTTGGAACACTAATTGGTATCTTTATCACATTAGCCAAAACTTATTTGTTTTTGTTCATTCCTATTGCAACAAGATGGACTTTACCGAGGCTGAGAATGGACCAACTATTAAATCTTGGGTGGAAATTTCTTTTACCGATTTCTCTAGGTAATCTATTATTGACAACCTCGTCCCAACTTCTTTCACTGTAAAAGACCACAATATCCTAGATTCACGACTTGTCTCAAACAAGAGAAAGAAACAAGCATAAAATCTTTTTTATAGATATTCAACATATGCTCCCTATGATAACTGAATTCATAAATTATGGTCAACAAACAATACGAGCCGCCAGATACATCGGCCAAGGTTTCATGATTACCCTGTCCCACGCAAATCGTTTACCTGTAACTATTCAATACCCCTACGAAAAATTGATCACATCGGAACGTTTCCGAGGCCGAATACACTTTGAATTTGATAAATGCATTGCTTGTGAAGTATGTGTGCGTGTATGTCCTATAGATTTACCCGTTGTTGATTGGAAGTTGGAAACTGATATTCGAAAGAAACGATTGCTTAATTACAGTATTGATTTTGGAATCTGTATATTTTGTGGTAATTGCGTTGAGTATTGCCCAACAAATTGTTTATCAATGACCGAAGAATATGAACTTTCTACTTATGATCGTCACGAATTGAATTATAATCAAATCGCTTTGGGTCGCTTACCAATGTCAGTAATTGATGATTACACAATTCGAACAATTTCGAATTTACCTCAAATAAACAATGAATAAACCCTTAATTCGATTCAAAAAAATTACGAATTACGAAGGCTTAGCTCGGATCTAAAACAATGAGATTTTTTCTTGGGCAATTCAAACTAGTGGTTGCTTAATGAGACTCCTAGCTTAATTTAGATTGAAAACAAAACCGATTTCAATATTATATATTATAATAGTAATATTATAATAGTAATGGTTTCAAAGTAGATAAATGATATCAAAAATCGATAGGTTTAAACTACTCTTTCGACGAATAAAGAATGGATAGTGGCCCAATAAAATAAAAGCATCTACATCAATTCATACCCATTAGACTTTCATTCAATTAACAATTTCAAAGT